TTCGAACAATTGGCTGATCCGATCGATCTCGTTCGTTCCAATTTTTCTTTATTCATTCTGTCTTCCTCTACGAACCTTCCAGTATATATTCTATATATCTATATACTTATATATACTAGAATTCTATATATATAATAAGAATATTCTATTAGAATATAAGAATAATATTAAGTTCTATTTTCTATAATATGTAGAATATAAGATTAGAAGATATAAAAATAGAATAATTTCTATTCTAACTTATAATTTTCTAATTTATAGCTAATTTCTAGAATATATTAGAATATCTAAATATTCTCTTTCTATAGAAGTATATAAGTAAGGTAAGTAGAATGTAGAATATAGATAAGAATATATAAATAATATAATATAATATAATATATCTACTAAGTAGATATTAAGATATAGATATATAGATATGAAAATAAGATATAAAAAAATATATAGAATATTAGAATATAGAAAAATAGAAATATAAAATAGAATAGAAAAATCTAATACTAATATCTAATAATATAAAAAGAAGAAAAAAGAATATAGAATCTAAAAATAGAATAGAAAGATAAAAAATGATGAAGACAATAAAGCCATTGTTACGTTTCCATATTAAAGTAAAGTATAGCACTTCTTTTTTTTCTTTATCTTAATGCCCATTGGTGTTCCAAAAGTACCTTTTCGGAGTCCTGGAGAGGAAGATGCAGCTTGGGTTGACGTATAGTGCGACTTGTCAGACATATTGGTCATATGGTATTTCCCCGTTATCTCCCCCGATCGAGTATTCTCTGTTTCGCCCAATCCAATAGATATCTATTCAATATTGTATTGATTGAACCATCAATAATTCGGAGCGTGACGCACAATAATTCCTATTGGGGATCAATATTATCAATTAGAATAATTGATGGTTTACTTGGACTGAGAAAATAAAGTATCAATAAAGTATCCAGGCTCCGTTCAGATAATTCCAAATTGGAAATGGTAAGAGTAAAGTAATAGAATTGGAGTGTAAATGTAGTAATATAAATATTAAATATAAAAAATCTAATAATATCGACTCTAAAAATATACTAAAAATAGAAAGAAGAAATAAGAATTAAGAATATATATCTAAAAATTAGCTAATCTAATAATATTAGATAATTAAATAAGAAATATGAAATAAAGAATATAAAAATAAAATAGAAATCTTAATTAAATTATTAATAAATTAGGAAATTCATTAGTAATTAAATAGAATATAGAATATAATATAACTTACTATAATAGAACTAGAATAGAATCTATTATGATGATTACACGATTACCGCTTGTATCATAGGTTATCTTAGACTTACTATAGGGATAATCTCAAACTGCCTACCAATGGAGTAGTATGATGAATATATCAAATAGTTTGGGGAAAGGTATGAAACGAATTGAAAAAAAAAGAAGTGGTACTTAACCCATTTGCCCTATATGCGCAAATGGAATTCGGGCAAATCTTCCTCCGGAGTAGAACAAGAACCTAAAAGAATTGAAAGGGCCCATTCAGGAACAAGAAAATGACATCGCTATTGGAATTTCGATGAAACAATACATCAATGAGAAGTTAGTTCAATAAGTTCATAAAATTCTTTTTGATTTTCTACATTATAGAATATAGGGAAGGGGAAGGAGGCCAAAACTCATGTTACAAAAAAAAAGAGAAGAAAAGCAAAACGCTTCATTAGAAAAACAAAAATATGTTACAAAAAAAAGAAATAGGACTGGAATCAACACATTGATTTTTTTTCGCAATTCTTTTGAACCGTATGCATCCAAAGGTGCACGTACGGTTCCTCAGGGATACAATTTTGCCCTAATCAACCGACTTCATCGAGAAAGATTACTTTTTTTAGGCCAAGAGGTTGATAGCGAGATCTCAAATCAACTTGTTGGTCTCATGGTATATCTCAGCATAGAAGATGATACTAGGGATCTTTATTTGTTTATAAACTCTCCAGGCGGATGGGTAATACCAGGAATAGCCATTTATGATACTATGCAATTCGTGTCGCCGGATGTACATACAATATGTATGGGATTAGCCGCTTCAATGGGATCTTTCATTCTGGTCGGAGGAGAAATTACCAAACGTCTCGCATTCCCTCACGCTTGGCGCCAATGAGTTTTTATTTGAGAAAAAAAAGAAGACTATGCCTTCGCTGTATCGAATATGAATCAAATAAAAAAAGAAAATCAAATAAAGAATAAGCAATAATAGCATGGCACTTCGAGTTCGATATGAACAAACCATTATTGTTTTTTTAGAACATGAGATTTTGTATCGAGATAGTAGTATGAAAGAAGGGTTATTCCCAATTTGATCTTATGTGTCAAGAGTAAATTTCAGCGTCACAAACCATTTTTCTTCCACACCAGAAGTCTCTTTCTTATCTTTATGTTATGAGAGAAAGAGTAAAAAAAAATGGAAAAAAAAATCATTTGATCCTTCTTGGATCGTATCAAAAAGAAACTTTGGGATTGCTAAACCACAGACGAGATAAATATATAAAGCAACAGAACCATCATAGTATTTTTTTTTACTACTATGAAAGGAAGGGTGGTAAATGGATCATTTAACGATTTGGATTGGATGGGTTCTCTTTCTTCTTTTCGATAGAATAAATTCCATTGCAGAGCCGTATGCAATGTACAAAAGATGCCCGTACGGTTGTTTCATTCTATTTTTTCTTTTTATTTGAATTCCCCCTTACTTTAACCCAATCGTGCGAGATAGAGATAGAAGAACCGGAACCGTTCATTATGTTATATCAATATCATCAGGGTTATGATTCACCAACCTGCTAGTTCTTTTTACGAGGCACAAGCAGGGGAATTTATCCTGGAAGCAGAAGAACTATTGAAGCTTCGCGAAACCCTCACAAAAGTTTATGTACAAAGAACGGGCAACCCTTTATGGGTTATATCCGAAGATATGGAAAGGGATGTTTTTATGTCAGCAACAGAAGCCCAAGCTCATGGCATCGTTGATCTTGTAGCGATTGAAAATGAAAATACTGGTGGGGATTTCGTATAAATATAGAATTCCATTTCAAAATTTGAATTTTCTGTGTGAATAGAAATCATTCATAATAATCAACCATCCGGTTAAGATCGATCTAAGCCAACCCGCTCTATTCTATCTAGAATGAGATTCTATAGACACAACATGCCAACCATTAAACAACTTATTAGAAACGCAAGACAGCCAATAAGAAATGTCACGAAATCTCCCGCTCTTCGAGGATGTCCTCAGCGTCGAGGAACATGTACTAGGGTGTATGTGCGACTCGTTCAGTTCAGATCATGAGTTTGAAGAAATGCAAAAATTTTTTCCAGTATAAACGACCACTACCAACGAATTTGGATAGATAGAGTGGAAGACGGCCATTTAATTGACTATTATCTAAAAATGATGATCTATCATCTACGTATTATGTTATGGAATTTATGGTTTCTATTGGTGCAAATCCAATCACTCCGTTTGAGATGAGAAGCAATTCTCCATTGGTAGCAAATAGTTATCCATTAAGCGGAGGAAATAGTCTTATAAGAAGCAAAAAGGTTATGCTCCTATTTTTGAAAAAACGGACTAACAGGGTCAGCTACCTAGCCAACTTTCAGAATTAAATGCCGTCACTGTATGGATAGCTTTTTTGTGAAAAGGACTATTACTTTCTAATTAGAATTGAAAAAAGAATTCTAATTGAATAATGGATGGGTAGAGCCAAAGAGTGTGAACTATACAAGTTCACAATAAAATTCGATGAAATGAAAGAAGAGGCTCCGGTGTATAGAGAGGACCTCACCGTTTAAAAAGTTGCCATAAAAACGAGGGAACCCACTATTCTTTTTTATTTAGTAGCAGTCAAATTTCTTATTTCCAGGCGAGATACCTGGAAGAAAGAAAAAATCGTGGTCGGGAAGGTCATAGTCGCAAAAGCCATTGGAATTTATATTTTATATATCGGAAGAATCCGTTTTGTTATTAATCGACCGGAGGAAAAGGATGACTGAAAGAAGAGAAATCAATTAGTTATTCAAGAAAGTTTCATTGGATTCAATGACCAGAGTTAAACGAGGATATACAGCTCGGAGACGTCGAAAAAAAATTCGTTTATTTGCATCAACCTTTAGAGGGGCTCATTCAAGACTTACTCGAATGACTACTCAACAAAGAATGAGAGCTTTGGTTTCCTCTCATCGAGATAGGAACAGGAAAAAGAGAGATTTTCGTCGTTTGTGGATCACTCGGATAAATGCAGTAACTCGTGAGGATAGGCTATTCTATAGTTATAGCCTATTCATACACAATCTGTACAAGAGACGATTGCTTCTGAATCGTAAAATACTTGCGCAAATAGCCCTATCAAATAAGAATTGTTTTGATATGATTTCCAATAAAATCATCAATCAACAAGAAAATATAAATCAAATAAAGGAAGAAAAGAATCTTAATAGTTAATAGACTCTACTATATAGGAAACAAGAATGATTGAAACAGAATTTCCCGGAGAATGGACTCCGGGAAGATAAAAGAAAAAAAAAATGAAGATTTGAGTAGTAGGAATAAACGACCCTCTTTCAAGAAAAAAAGATTTCTTCCCCATTTTTCCTTTTTTATAACACAAGAATCAAATCTGGATTCTATTTTTTTTTTCGAGCAAAACATTAATCTGAGCTTGAATTCCGATTGGAGTTTTGAGGAGTATATCTATTTATTTTTAGTTCTAGGACCTGTAGTTCTAGGGATCGACTCCACTCTCTCCAATTGTTTCTCATTATTACGAAAAGGTAACGAAGATAAAATACGAGCTTGTTTTATAGAAATAGTAATTAATCGTTGTTGTTTCAAGGTCAACCTATTCACCCGTCTAGATAAGATTTTTCCTTGTTCACTAATAAATCGACTAATTAAACTCATGTTTCTATAATCGATTCGATCCCCCGATCCAATTGGGGGTAAACGCCTACGAAAAGATCGCTTGGATTTACGAAAAGGTTGTTTGGATTTATCCATGGTTTGCTTATTCCTTGTTTGTTTATTCCTTATATATAAAATAATCTAGAAAATACAATTCTATTTTTTTCTTATTCATTTAAGATCCGACCAAAATAGGTTTTGGTTTGTATTATATATGTTAAGATGTAAAGTTCTTACTCTTCCCGCTCCTTGGAAAAATCACACACGCATTCTGTTCCATCTATTTCTTTATTTCCCCATGAATCGTAGACTTTTGACAATAGCGACAAAATTTTCTCAATTCTAATCGATTGGGTGTATTGTGTCGATTCTTTTGAGTAATATATCTAGAAATGCCCGGCGATTCTTTATTGACACCCTTTCGAACACAACAGGTACATTCCAAAATCACTAGAATTCTGATATCTTTACCCTTGGCCATGAACCTCCTTTTTATTTTGGATCGACTTCACTTTAGAATTACCCTCATTTTCTTTTTTATCTGAACCAAATACAAAAGAAAATAAAAAATCTATATTCTATATATATATTAAGAAAAGTTACTAACTAGAAATGGAATTTGTAAATATTTTTTTTGAATTCATTAATATAAGAATATTCAGAATATAGTAATAATTAAGTAATACAATTTTTTCGAACTAGGAATTATTCCTATCCTAATCTCAGTATTTTCTTATTTCTATGTTAGAATTTCGCGCCCCTAGACTGGATTCACATTTCCATTTCTTTTCCCAAAAATTCTATCGTAGATTCACTATATTTTGACTGAGGTTCAATACACTTTTTCTTTCTCTTTCTTTTTTCTTTAGGATAGGAAAGAAAAGGGAGCGAAATTGGAGCCATGTTACCATGTTACGTAGAATTGTATCTCAAATCTTCTTCATTTCTTCACATAGAAAAACAAGAATTCAATCAGAATGAAAAAAAGGGGAATGACAAGGCATCCGGAAATAAACGATTAATTTCTATCAATAGACCCGCTAAAGACCCAAACCATAGAGTGGTTAGCACAGGTGCCGTGGAGAGATATGTTTTTATATCTCGCATTGAAAATCCTCCTTCTTCTTTTATTTTATATTTTCTTTTTTTCTTGTAATTCTTTATTTGTATTGTATATTGTAATACATATATAGTCCTAGTTCGATATTCTAATACATAGATCATAGATAACCCGATCTTGTAGTTCAAGATCATTTGTTTTTGCACGAAATGAAATTAGAATTAGTAATTACTAAATAAAATGCATATGTACAATGACCTAGCAGATGAAATTGCCCCCTAAAAAAGAAAAAAAAAAATGACAAGAACATTCTCTACCTATATAAAAGGGTAGAGGAAAAAAGAAGGATGTGGAAAACAAGACATGGATTTTATACAATGACACTGTACAAAAATTTTGAAAAGGGATGTAGCGCAGCTTGGTAGCGCGTTTGTTTTGGGTACAAAATGTCACGGGTTCAAATCCTGTCATCCCTACCTATTCTTTATCCTATGGATAGTTACGAGGGATTCATTGAGTAAGATCGGGTAAAATAGAATCTTTCATTTTTACATACTATATGTACGCAATAACCCTTCCCTTGTGGATAAAAAAATTACAATTGTATCTACTCTTATTAGGATATAAGAAAGCGCTCTTAGTTCAGTTCGGTAGAACGCGGGTCTCCAAAACCCGACGTCGTAGGTTCAAATCCTACAGAGCGTGATTCCATTTATTTTATGTTGAATTACAACGAAATAACTTAACAAAACAAAGTAGAATTGCAACTGAAATTTGACCTCCTACAAAGAGGAGGCCAATCAAAAAAAGAGATGTTACTCAATCAAAGGTCCAACTGATCACCGCGCCTGTATTGTAAATATGCAGTTACAAATAATCCTGTTAAAGTAATAGGAATTAGACCTAAGACAATTCCAAATAGAAAAACTTCAATCATTTTGATTTGTTTTAGGGAATAAAAATAGAGATAAGATCTATCCCTAAATATTAATCTGAATTATACGTGAATCTCAATGACTAGGAATTGGCAATTGACGCGGGAAGGAACCATAGAATACCTGAAATGAAATATTAGGAGAGGCTTTGGTTTTTATTTTTGTAAATTTTTATGAAATTTCATTCATTTCAAATAAGTCGTATCTTGTTCAAACCAATAAATAGAGCTGGGGTTATAGTTGAAGCAGCCAGTAAAAAACCGAAATAACTAGTTAGAATAGGCATGAAAGAGCAAAATGAGATATGTTCTTTTACTACATATATGAATAAAACATTTACCTAAGTCTCAATCCAGATACGACGGTAAGAAAAACTAATTGAAAGTTCTTTATTCATCAGTCATTATAGGCGGACACTAAAAAAAGAGAAAAGATAGATAAGGTGATATAGGTAGAATAAAGGGATTCATTAGCTGTGCCATTGACCGATCCTGTGATTGCGAATATTTGCAATATTCCAAACGGAATTCTATTTCAGTTTACGTAATTTTGTAATATAA